TCGATTAGAAATGTATTTTGCACCATTTGACTCCGTACCACTGAACGATTTAGCCGCACATTTGAAAAATAGCCTAAGAGGTAAAATGAATGTTCGGATAATTGTTTTATATGGATCGTTCTTGGTTGAGACCAAACATCAAAAAAACATTCCCATAAATGGATAAAATAGTGTTTCCATTTATTCATCAAAAGAGGCACATTCTTTGAAGCCAGGATGGATTTTCCTTGATATCTAACATAATGAATCAGAGGATCCTTGGAGAATGTTAAGGTAGACGAAAAATCCTTAGCAAAAACTTCGACAAGATGTTCTCTTTTTGCATAAAAAAAGATTCGCTCAAAAAAAACGCTAAAAGATTTTAATCGTAAATGAGAGGATTTTTTACGTAGAAAAAGGAAGATAGATTCATATTCACATACATAAAAATTATAGAGGAATAAGAATAATCTCGGATTACTTTTTGAAAAAGTCGAAATCGATTTTTTTGGAGTAAGAAAACTATTCCTATTACAAAAATTATAAAGAAACAACCGTAATAAATGAAAAAAAGGCGCATCTTTCACCCAGTATCGAAGGATTTGAACTAAGATTTCCAGATGGATAGGATAGGGTATTCGTATATCTGACACATAATTTAAATATGGAAATTTATCCTCCAAAAAGGGAAAAATGGAATGAATTGATCGCAAATTTTTATAAGATTTTACGATTTCTGCCTCCTCTAAGGAAGAGCTAAATTGTAGAAAAAATGGAATTTCCACAATGATGGCAAAACCCTCTGATATTATTTGAGAATAAAAATTCTTATTATACCCCAAAAATGGATTTTTCTTAGAATCATTCGCAGAAATGATCAAATGATTCTGTTGATACATTCGAGTAATTAAACGTTTTACAATTAGTAAACTATATTTATTGTCATAACCTACATTTTCCACAAATGTAGATCTATTAAAATCATGACTATAAGCAAGTCCATAAACATACTCCCTAAAAATAAGTGGGTATAGGAAGTCCTGTTGGCGAGATCTATCTCGTTCTAAAAATACTTGATATTCCTTCATTTTAGAAATTCGATTTGGTCAAAGGATCAGGGATTCATTGGATTATCAAATGCTACATAGTGCGATACAGTCAAAACAGGGTATTCTATTCAAATTCAAATAAAAAACAAATATGAATAGATACCTAGAAAACAAGTAAAAACCATCAATGGACTATCTACCCTCGCTTGGTCCATCTAATTGTTCGAGGACAACAAGCTAGTTAGAAATCCTTTATTTTTCGGACAAATCGCTCTTTTGATTTTGGAAAAAAATATCTTTATCAATATACTCTTTCTTCTACACATTTATCGCTACCCCATAACATAATTGAGAATAGCTAATAGTTAGGACTCATAACAAAAATCCAAAATCCATTCGTGGGAAAAAATTTTTCCACAGCAAGCACTAATTTTTTTTTAACGTAAAATTAGATGGGGTAATCATTCAAATAAAAAATGAAAGCTCGTTGCTTTTTGTTTCCCTATAATTGGAGCAGCTAAGCTCTATCCCTTTATTAATTCAACCCAACTGAATTCATTTGTTCCGAGCCAACAATTCAAACAAAAATTTGGGCCGGGTCCAATACGAATGAAAAATTTTTAGAATTCGCCATTGATACGACATGCTGCTTTTTCCATTCATTCCTTTCTGGATCAGTCGTGGTCTTACAAACCCTACCGATGGTATGGATGAACCAATTAGTTCATAGAATTGTGTAAAAAATGGAGTCGCACTTAAAAGCCGAGTACTCTACCATTGAGTTAGCAACCCTAATGAAATTTTTAAAAATGTGTATATCCAATCGCAATAAAAAAAAATAAAAAATCGTTAAGGCGAATCGATTCTGAACATCCAAATGAACAGATCAAATGAAAATACAAGAAATTTTCTCAAATAATATCAAATATAAATAAATATATATAAATATTATTAATTAATATTATAATATATAAATAAAATTAGTAAATCAATTCATTTATTCACGATCGGATTATATTTGTTTGATACACTCTTGTCAATATCAATATTAGTGTTGAAAAAAGAATACAATCGATAAAACAAACAAATAAAATATATTCTAATTTAATTAGAATTCAATATAAAATATATAGAATATTATTCAATTAAATATTTTATTGAATGAATTCATTATATTCATAATTTAGTATTAGTATCTTCCCTGTTGTGTGAAATCCCGATCGAAAAACAAAATAGTTGTTCTCTCTTATGAATCGGAAGAACTTTTTTCATAAAATCTCGTCTGCTTAACTTAATAAGAATAAGTTTGCATTCCAACACGAAACGAAACTCTGGGATAGAAAAAAAAAAAATAGGATTTATTATAGATAAAAATCAAGAATAGAAACTTTTCATTTTTTTGGCTTAATTTTATTTTTTTATTTAAGACCTGGTGTATGTATATCGAGATAATTATTTATCTATTCTATAAT